GCTAGTGTAGCTTAACTTAAAGCATAGCACTGAAGATGCTAAGATAAAAATTAACCCTTTTCACAGGCATGAAGGTTTGGTCCTGGCCTCAATATTAGTTATAACTTGACTTACACATGCAAGTCTCAGCATTCCGGTGAGAACGCCCTAATCAGCCTATACATCTAATTAGGAGCTGGTATCAGGCACACTCCAAAGCAGCCCATAACACCTCGCTCAGCCACACCCACAAGGGAACTCAGCAGTGATAAACATTGTTCCATAAGCGTAAGCTTGAGTCAATCAAAGTTATAAAGAGTTGGTTAATCTCGTGCCAGCCACCGCGGTTATACGAGTGACACAAATTAATATTACACGGCGTTAAGGGTGATTAGAAATATCTTACTCAAAATAAAGTTAAGACCCCATTAAGCTGTCATACGCTCTCATGCTTAAAAACATCATTCACGAAAGTAACTTTATATAAATAGAGTTTTTGACCTCACGACAGTTAGGACCCAAACTAGGATTAGATACCCTATTATGCCTAACCGTAAACATTGTTATAAGTAAATTTACCTTAACACACCGCCTGAATACTACAAGCGCTAGCTTAAAATCCAAAGGACTTGGCGGTGCTCCAAACCCACCTAGAGGAGCCTGTTCTATAACCGATAATCCGCGTTTAACCTCACCACTTCTTGCCCCTTCCGCCTATATACCGCCGTCGTCAGCTCACCCTATGAAGGCATAACAGTAAGCATAATGACCTTTACCCTCAATACGTCAGGTCGAGGTGTAGCGAATGAAGTGGGAAGAAATGGGCTACATTCTCTTTCTAGAACACACGAACAGAAGCATGAAAAACTTCTTAAAGGTGGATTTAGTAGTAAGTAAACTTCAGAACATTATACTGAAACCGGCTCTGGAGCGCGCACACACCGCCCGTCACTCTCCTCGAAAAATCACTGTAAATTTCATAAAAAAACTTTCCAACAAGAGGAGGCAAGTCGTAACATGGTAAGTGTACTGGAAAGTGCACTTGGATTAACCAAAATGTAGCTAAAACAGTAAAGCACCTCCCTTACACCGAGAAGATACCCGTGCAATTCGAGTCATTTTGAACCCCAAAGCTAGCCAAAATAACTTTACTACTCCCCAATTATTAACCTAATATAAAACACCTTACTACCCAAATTTAAAACATTTTATCCTTCTCAGTATAGGCGATAGAACAGAACCTTTGAGCTATAGAAACAGTACCGCAAGGGAAGGCTGAAAAAGAAATGAAACAAATCATTAAAGTACAAAAAAGCAGAGACACACCCTCGTACCTTTTGCATCATGATTTAGCAAGAACAACTAGACAAAAAGCTTTTTAGTCTAACTTCCCGAAACCAAACGAGCTACTTCGGAGCAGCATATTAGAGCCAACCCACCTCTGTGGCAAAAGAGAGGGAAGACTCCCAAGTAGCGGTGATAAGCCTACCGAGTTTGGTGATAGCTGGTTGTCCAAGAAAAGAACTTAAATTCTGCGTTAATTCTTCAACTCGATAAACAAAAACTTTTCAACAAAACCAGTTGTAAAAATTAATAGTTACTCAAAAAAGGTACAGCTTTTTTGAACCAAGAAACAACTTTACTAGGAGGGTAATGATTATACTTCTCTAAAGGATTGCTCCCCAGTGGGCCCAAAAGCAGCCACCTGTAAAGAAAGCGTCACAGCTCAAGCCCATACTATACCAATAAATCCTTATACTAAACTCACAACCCCCTTAAACCTATTGGACTATTTTATTAACCCATATAAAAGAAATTATGCTAAAATGAGTAATAAGGGACTAAATCCCTCCCAACACACCAGTGTAAGTCAGAAAGAATTAAATCACTGACAATTAACCGATGCCAAACTTGAGGCTCTTATGATATAAACAATACAACAAGAAAAACCCATTCAAACCATCGTTAACCCTACACAGGAATGTCCTCAGGGAAAGATTAAAAGAAAATAAAGGAACTCGGCAAACACAAACTCCGCCTGTTTACCAAAAACATCGCCTCTTGCTCTTACATATATAAGAGGTCCCGCCTGCCCTGTGATTTTTTTAACGGCCGCGGTATCTTGACCGTGCGAAGGTAGCGTAATCACTTGTCTTTTAATTGAAGACCCGTATGAAAGGCATCACGAGAGTTTATCTGTCTTTACTTTCTAATCAATGAAATTGATCCTCTCGTGCAGAAGCGAGAATAAATACATAAGACGAGAAGACCCTATGGAGCTTTAAACACTTAAGTTATTTTTAAACACCAAAATCTCTCCACCTCTGGGTATAAAACATATAATAAATCTTCTAACTTAACTTGTTTTTGGTTGGGGCGACCGAGGGGAAAAACAAAACCCCCTTATCGAATCAGTGAGAAATCACCTAAAATTAGAACCACAGTTCTAATTAATAGAAAATCTAACGAATAATGACCCAGGAAAATCATATCCTGATCAATGAACCAAGTTACCCTAGGGATAACAGCGCAATCCTTTCTTAGAGCCCCCATCGCCGAAAGGGTTTACGACCTCGATGTTGGATCAGGACATCCTAATGGTGTAGCTGCTATTAAGGGTTCGTTTGTTCAACGATTAACAGTCCTACGTGATCTGAGTTCAGACCGGAGTAATCCAGGTCAGTTTCTATCTATGACGGTATTCTTCCTAGTACGAAAGGACCGGAAAAATGAAGCCTATGCCCTAGGTACGCTTTAGTCCAACCTGCTGAAATCAACTCAAGCAGGTAAAGGCTACCATCCCTTAAACCAAAGATAATGGTTTGTTAAGGTGGCAGAGCCTGGCAAATGCGAAAGACCTAAGCTCTTTAATTCAGAGGTTCAACTCCTCTCCTTAACTAATGTTAGATCTTATTCTCCTATATATTATTAATCCATTAGCCTTCATTATCCCCATCCTCCTAGCTACAGCCTTCCTTACCCTAGTTGAACGAAAAATCCTAGGTTATATACAATTCCGTAAAGGGCCCAACGTAGTAGGTCCATATGGCCTCTTACAACCTATCGCCGACGGACTTAAACTATTCACCAAAGAACCAGTACGACCATCCTTTTCCTCACAGTTCCTGTTCTTAATCACTCCTACCATTGCCCTAACCCTAGCACTATTGCTATGAATACCATTACCCCTTCCACATTCAATCTTTAACTTAAACCTAGGTTTACTTTTTATCCTAGCTATCTCAAGCCTAACAGTTTATACCATTCTTGGCTCAGGATGGGCCTCAAACTCCAAATACGCCCTTATAGGAGCCCTCCGTGCAGTCGCACAAACCATCTCCTATGAAGTAACACTCGCTCTAATCCTCTTAGCCTTAGTTATCCTCACAGGAGGTTTTACACTCCACACATTCAACTTAAGCCAAGAAACCATCTGATTAATTATTCCTACATGACCCTTAGCCATAATATGGTATATCTCAACACTAGCAGAAACTAACCGAGCTCCATTTGACCTTACAGAAGGCGAATCCGAACTAGTATCAGGATTTAACATTGAATATGCAGGAGGTTCATTCGCCCTCTTCTTTCTAGCTGAATACTCTAACATCCTATTAATAAATACTCTCTCTGTTATCCTATTCCTAGGAACATCCTATAATCCTCATTTTCCACAACTCACTACCCTTAACCTTATGCTCAAAGCAACTACATTAACTTTATTATTCCTATGAATTCGAGCCTCCTACCCGCGATTTCGATATGATCAACTTATACATCTAGTCTGAAAGAACTTCCTACCAATAACACTAGCTATAGTCCTATGACATACTACCCTGCCCATCACCACAGCCAGTCTCCCACCAATAAGCTCCTAAAAGGAAAAGTGCCTGAATTAAAGGGCCACTTTGATAGAGTGGATAATGAATGTTAAAGCCATTCCTCTTCCCTACATTAGAAAAACAGGAATCGAACCTGTACCTAAGAGATCAAAACCCTTAGTACTTCCAATTATACTATTTCCTAAGTAAAGTCAGCTAATCTTAAGCTCTTGGGCCCATACCCCAAACATGTTGGTTAAAATCCTTCCTCTACTAATGAACCCATTAATACTCTCCATCTCAATCCTTAGCTTAGGATTAGGCACCACAATAACATTTATTGCCTCACATTGACTATTAATTTGAGTAGGATTAGAAATCAACACAATAGCTATTATTCCCCTTATAATTCACCAACACCACCCACGAGCAACAGAAGCCACCACAAAATACTTTCTCACACAAGCCACTGCCTCCGCTCTCCTCTTATTTGCTGGAACCATAAATGCCTGACTCACGGGCCAATGAAATATTACAGAGATTATTAACCCAGCCTCCGCCACACTCCTCTCCATTGCCCTAGCACTAAAGATCGGACTAGCACCTTTACACTTTTGACTACCAGAAGTTCTCCAAGGACTTAACCTATTCACAGGACTTATCCTCTCCACATGACAAAAACTTGCACCATTCGCAATCTTATTACAACTCTACCCCCTCCTCAATCCAACACTACTTATAACCATAGGAATTTTATCAATCATCATTGGCGGTTGAGGAGGCCTCAACCAAACACAACTACGAAAAATTCTAGCATACTCATCAATTGCTCATATCGGATGAATAGTCGTTATCCTACACTACTCCCCAAATCTTACCCTACTCAACCTAATCATTTACATCACCATGACCTCATCCCTGTTTCTTCTCTTTAACACAAACAACACCACAAAAATTAACTCAATCGCTATTTCATCAACTAAATCACCACTACTAACTATCATAGCAATACTAACCCTCCTCTCCCTAGGAGGACTTCCTCCCCTTACAGGATTTATACCCAAATGACTTATCCTCCAAGAAATAACTAAACAAAACCTCTTCATCCCAGCCATAATTATAGCCCTAGCAGCACTACTCAGTCTATTCTTTTATCTACGCCTATGTTACTCAATCACCCTCACTCTATCCCCTAACCCCACCACCTCATCAACATCATGACGAACAAAAACTTTCCAACCAAACCTATTCTTAACCTCAACAACATCCCTTTCCCTACTGCTTCTTCCACTTACCCCCATAATTCTCTCACTAACTACATAAGAAATTTAGGTTTAATAAAACCAAAAGCCTTCAAAGCTTTAAACAAGAGTGAAAACCTCTTAATTTCTGTAAGACTTGCAAGATTTTATCTCACATCTCCTGAATGCAACCCAGATACTTTTATTAAGCTAAAGCCTTACTAGATAAATAGGCCTCGATCCTATAAATTCTTAGTTAACAGCTAAGCGTTCAATCCAGCGAACTTTTATCTAAGCTTCTCCCGCCGTTTAACGGCAGTGAGGCGGGAGAAGCCCCGGGAGAAGCCTATTCTCCTTCTTGAAATTTGCAATTCCATGTATTTTTTTATACTACGGAGCTGAATGTTTGATAAGAAGAGGACTTGAACCTCTCTTTACGGAGCTACAATCCGCCGCTTAAACCTCAGCCATCTTACCTGTGGCAATAGTTAATCGTTGATTATTCTCTACTAATCATAAAGACATTGGCACCCTTTATTTAATCTTTGGTGCATGAGCAGGGATAGTGGGTACTGGTCTCAGTTTGTTAATCCGAACAGAGTTAAGCCAGCCAGGCGCATTATTGGGCGATGACCAAATCTATAATGTAGTTGTTACTGCCCACGCCTTCGTAATAATTTTCTTTATAGTTATACCAATCATGATCGGAGGATTTGGTAATTGACTAGTTCCCTTGATAATTGGCGCTCCGGACATGGCCTTTCCACGACTAAATAATATAAGTTTTTGACTCCTTCCCCCATCTTTCCTTCTACTCCTAGCCTCAGCAGGAGTAGAAGCCGGAGCTGGCACAGGATGAACAGTTTACCCCCCATTAGCTGGTAATCTTGCACATGCTGGAGCTTCCGTAGATCTTGCTATCTTCTCCCTTCATTTAGCTGGTATTTCTTCTATCCTAGCATCCATTAATTTTATTACAACAATTATTAATATAAAACCCCCTGCAATTTCCCAATACCAAACACCTCTCTTTGTTTGATCTATTCTTATCACAACAGTCCTCCTTTTACTATCACTCCCAGTTCTAGCAGCAGGCATTACCATGCTTCTCACAGACCGTAATCTTAACACAACCTTCTTCGACCCAGCAGGTGGAGGAGACCCCATTCTCTACCAACATCTCTTCTGATTCTTTGGACATCCAGAAGTTTATATTCTTATTCTACCGGGCTTTGGCATAATCTCCCATGTTGTAGCTTATTATTCAGGAAAAAAAGAACCTTTTGGTTATATAGGAATGGTTTGAGCAATAATAGCAATCGGTCTCCTTGGCTTTATTGTTTGAGCCCATCATATATTTACAGTAGGAATAGACGTAGATACACGAGCTTATTTCACCTCAGCAACTATAATTATTGCTATTCCAACCGGAGTAAAAGTCTTTAGCTGATTAGCCACCCTTCATGGTGGTTCTATTAAATGAGAAACACCTCTCCTTTGAGCCCTAGGTTTTATCTTCCTATTTACTATTGGAGGACTAACTGGTATTGTCCTAGCTAATTCATCCCTAGACATTGTTCTACATGACACCTATTATGTTGTAGCTCATTTCCATTATGTTCTATCAATAGGAGCAGTATTTGCTATTATGGCTGGTTTTGTCCATTGATTTCCACTTATCACAGGCTATACCCTACACTCTGCTTGAACAAAAACACAATTCTTAGTTATATTTGTAGGAGTAAACATAACATTCTTCCCACAACACTTCCTAGGCCTAGCCGGAATACCACGACGATATTCAGACTACCCAGATGCCTACACCTTCTGAAATGTTATTTCATCAATCGGTTCTTTAATTTCATTAGTAGCCGTGATTATCATAATGTTTATTCTCTGAGAAGCATTCGCATCAAAACGTGAAATTATATATGTCGAACTACCCAACACAAATGTAGAATGACTACATGGATGTCCACCACCTTATCACACCTACGAAGAACCAGCATTTGTCCAGGTTCAACGACCCTACTAAATTAATAAACAAGAAAGGAAGGAATTGAACCCCCATTAATTGGTTTCAAGCCAACCACATAACCACTCTGTCACTTTCTTGAGATTCTAGTAAAATAATATCACATTGCCTTGTCAGGGCAAAATTGTGGGTTTAAACCCCACGAATCTTAAACATGGCACATCCCTCACAACTAGGTTTTCAAGATGCAGCTTCCCCTGTTATGGAAGAACTACTCCACTTCCACGATCATACCCTTATAATCGTGTTTCTTATCAGCTCATTAGTTCTTTACGTCATTGTAGCAACAGTTTCAACCAAATTAACCAACAAATATATCCTAGACTCTCAAGAAATCGAAATCGTTTGAACCATCGTTCCAGCTATTATTCTTATTTTAATCGCCCTACCATCTCTACGCATCCTTTACTTAATAGATGAAATTAATGACCCCCACATTACAATTAAAGCTCTCGGTCATCAATGATATTGAAGCTACGAATACACAGATTATCAAAACCTAGAATTTGACTCATACATAATCCAAACAGAAGATCTCCACCCCGGACAATTCCGCCTCTTAGAAGCAGATCATCGTATAGTAGTTCCCATACAATCCCCAATTCGAGTTTTAGTCACTGCAGAAGACGTTCTCCATGCATGAACAGTCCCAGCACTAGGAGTAAAAATTGATGCAGTACCAGGACGTCTAAACCAAACAGCCTTCATTATTTCTCGCCCAGGAGTCTTCTATGGCCAATGTTCCGAAATCTGTGGGGCCAATCATAGCTTTATACCTATTGTAGTTGAAGCAATTCCATTAGAACACTTCGAAAACTGATCCTCACTAATACTTGAAGAACTTTCATTAAGAAGCTAAACTGGGCCTAGCATTAGCCTTTTAAGCTAAAAATTGGTGATTCCCAACCACCCTTAATGAGATGCCTCAGCTCAATCCAAGCCCCTGATTTTTAATCTTCTTATTTACATGAATATTCTTCCTAATTATTATACCAAACAAAGTAATATCCTATCTATTCAATAATAATCCAACCACAAAAAGCACCCAAAAATCTCAACCAACCCCCTGAAACTGACCATGAACCTAAACTTTTTCGACCAGTTCTTAAGCCCATCACTACTAGGGATCCCTCTCATTATCTTAGCAATTATAACCCCTTGACTTATCTTTCCCACACCAACTAAACGATGATTAAACAATCGTCTACTTACTTTACAAACCTGATTTATTAACCGTTTCACTTATCAACTTATACAACCACTAAATTTCGGAGGACATAAATGAGCCTCAATCCTTACAGCACTTATACTATTCCTAATCACCATCAACCTTTTAGGACTACTCCCATATACCTTCACCCCAACAACCCAACTCTCACTAAATATAGCATTTGCCATCCCCCTCTGATTAACTACAGTCTTAATCGGTATGCTTAACCAACCAACGGTAGCCCTAAGTCATTTTCTACCAGAAGGAACACCCACTCTCTTAGTTCCAATTCTTATTATCATCGAAACTATTAGCTTATTTATTCGACCATTGGCCCTAGGAGTTCGATTAACAGCTAACCTTACAGCAGGTCATCTCCTAATACAACTAATTGCAACCGCAGCTTTCATCCTAATCTCCATTATACCTTCAATTGCTCTTCTCACTTCACTTATCTTATTCCTCCTAACAATCTTAGAAGTCGCCGTAGCAATGATTCAAGCTTATGTCTTCGTTCTCCTATTAAGCCTATACCTACAAGAAAACGTCTAATGGCCCACCAAGCACACGCATACCACATAGTTGACCCAAGTCCGTGACCCCTTACAGGAGCAGTAGCGGCCCTCCTTATAACCTCAGGCCTCGCCGTCTGATTCCACTTTCACACCCTATCCTTGCTTTACCTAGGTCTTCTACTTCTTATCCTAACTATAATCCAATGATGACGAGATATTATTCGAGAAGGAACTTTCCAAGGTCACCACACCCAACCCGTCCAAAAAGGCTTACGGTATGGAATAATCCTATTTATTACATCAGAAGTTTTCTTCTTTATTGGATTCTTCTGAGCCTTTTACCACTCAAGTCTTGCTCCAACCCCCGAACTAGGTGGTTGCTGACCACCCACAGGTATCCATCCACTAGACCCCTTCGAAGTTCCCCTCCTTAATACTGCAGTCCTCTTGGCTTCTGGAGTAACGGTCACCTGGGCCCACCACAGTATCATAGAAGGTAACCGAAAAGAAGCTACTCAAGCCCTTACCCTCACAATCATTCTAGGCTTCTATTTTACTGCACTCCAAGCTATAGAATACTACGAAGCCCCTTTCACTATCGCTGATGGCATTTATGGAACTACCTTCTTTGTTGCTACAGGTTTCCATGGTCTCCATGTAATTATTGGCTCTTTATTCCTGTTAATCTGTCTTCTACGACAAATCCAATATCACTTTACATCCCAACACCATTTTGGCTTTGAAGCCGCCGCATGATACTGACATTTCGTCGATGTAGTTTGATTGTTTCTTTACGTTTCAATCTACTGATGAGGTTCATAACAATTACTTTTCTAGTAAAAAGACTAGTACAAATGACTTCCAATCATTTAATCTTGGTTAAAGTCCAAGGAAAAGTAATGAACCTCATCACATTTATCGTCGCCCTTACAGCCCTCATTTCCCTAATCTTAGCAACATTAGCCTTCTGACTACCCATTCTTAACCCTGATAGTGAAAAAATATCTCCATACGAATGTGGTTTCGATCCATTAGGAACTGCACGTCTACCCTTTTCACTCCGCTTTTTCCTAATTGCTATCCTTTTTCTTCTATTTGACCTAGAAATCGCCCTCCTTCTACCATTACCCTGAGGAGATCAACTTAACTCCCCCCTCATTACTTCTCTATGGGCAGCAACTATTTTACTACTCCTAACTTTAGGCTTAATTTACGAATGACTTCAAGGGGGCTTAGAATGAGCAGAATAGATACTTAGTCCAAAATTAAGACTATTGATTTCGGCTCAATTAATTATGGTGAAAATCCATAAGTATCTTTATGTCCCCTATTCACTTCACCTTCTCCTCTGCCTTTGTCCTAAGTCTCATAGGTCTCGCCCTAAATCGTTCCCATCTTTTATCAGCTCTTATTTGTCTCGAAGGCATAATATTATCCTTATTTATCGCCATTTCTCTTTGATCTATAACAATAACTTCCCCAATCTGTTCTCTTATACCTATAATTCTATTAACATTCTCAGCCTGTGAAGCAAGCTCAGGTCTAGCCCTACTAGTAGCCACAGCCCGCACCCACGGTTCAGATACACTAAAAAACCTTAATCTACTACAATGCTAAAAATCATTATCCCCACAATTATATTATACCCAATCTCATGATTTACCCCCAAAAAATGGCTATGAACCACCTCCATTACCCACAGTCTTCTTATTGCATCCACTAGTTTATATTGATTTAAATGAAATCTAGAAATCGGCTGAGACTTCTCCAACCTTTACTTAGGGATTGATCCCCTGTCATCCCCACTACTTGTATTAACCTGTTGACTCCTACCATTAATAATACTTGCCAGCCAAAATCACCTTGGCAACGAACCATATACCCGACAACGCATTTACATTACCTTACTTATCACCCTTCAACTTCTTCTAACCATAGCCTTCAGTGCCACCGAAATAATCCTATTTTACATTATATTTGAAGCAACCCTTATCCCAACACTTATTATTATCACTCGATGGGGGAACCAAACTGAACGACTAAATGCAGGAACCTACTTCCTATTTTACACACTCATTGGCTCTCTACCCCTTCTAGTAGCCCTTCTACTCCTACAAAATGATCTCGGCTCACTCTCAATACTAACCCTTCAATTTCCCCCACTCCTAAACCCCAACTCATGGGCAAATAAATTCTGATGAGCCGCATGTCTAATCGCCTTCCTAGTAAAAATACCCCTCTACGGAGCACACCTCTGACTACCTAAAGCCCATGTAGAAGCCCCCATTGCTGGCTCCATAATCCTAGCTGCAATCCTACTAAAACTAGGAGGATATGGAATGATACGAATCATCTCCATTCTTAACCCCCTGACAAAAGAAATAGCTTTCCCATTCCTAATTCTAGCCCTCTGGGGCATTATTATAACAAGCTCCACTTGTCTGCGCCAAACAGACCTTAAATCCATAATCGCTTACTCATCAGTAAGCCATATAGGTCTTGTGGCTGCAGCCATCCTTATCCAAACACCATGAAGTTTCGCAGGTGCAATTACCCTAATAATCGCCCATGGTCTTATCTCATCCACCCTTTTCTGTTTAGCTAATACTAACTACGAACGTACACACACTCGAACCCTCCTCCTCACCCGAGGTATACAAATTATCCTCCCACTAATAGCAACTTCATGGTTCCTCACCAACCTAGCAAACCTAGCCCTACCCCCTTCTCCCAACCTAATAGGAGAACTTCTTATTATCTCATCTCTTTTCAAATGATCCCAATGAACCATTATCATTACCGGATCTGGTGTCTTACTAACCGCTTCCTATTCCCTATATATATTTATTATAACACAACGAGGTCCTCTCCCTCCCCATATTACCCTTATAAACCCCTCACACACACGAGAACATCTATTAATATACCTTCATCTAATCCCAACCCTACTCATTATCTCCAAACCAGAATTAATTCTAGGTTGAACATCCTGTAATTATAGTTTAATAAAAACATTAGATTGTGGTTCTAAAAATAAAAGTTAAACCCTTTTTAATTACCCAAGAAAAGTCTGGGACAAGGGAAACTGCTAATTTCCCCATCCATAGTTCAAATCCATGGTTTTCTTAAAGCTTCAGAAAGATAATAGTTATCTATTGGTCTTAGGAACCAAAAACTCTTGGTGCAACTCCAAGCTAAAGCTATGAACTCATTAATCTTTAACACATCCTTTTTACTAATCTTCCTAATCCTCCTATATCCCTTAATTTCATCTATACTTCCCACCAAAACACACCTCGACCATACTTGATCCTCAACCTACGTTAAAACTGCCGTAAAAACCTCCTTCTTCATCAGCCTTATTCCCCTATTTATTTTCTTAGATCAAGGCCTAGAATCTATCACAACTAACTGAAACTGAATTAACCTAGAAACCATTGACATTAACATAAGCTTCAAATTTGATTCCTATTCTATCATCTTCACTCCCGTGGCCCTCTATGTTACCTGATCAATTCTAGAATTCGCCCTGTGATATATACATTCAGATCCCAATCTCAACAAGTTCTTTAAATACCTCCTCTTATTCTTAATCACAATACTCATTCTTATTACAGCAAATAACCTCTTCCAACTATTTATCGGATGAGAAGGTGTAGGTATTATATCCTTTCTTCTTATCGGCTGATGATTAAGTCGAACAGACGCAAACACAGCTGCCCTCCAAGCCGTTATCTATAATCGCATTGGAGACATTGGTTTAATCATAGCCATAGCATGATTTGCCATAAACCTTAATTCATGAGAAATCCAACAACTTTTTTTCCTCTCTAAAAATATAAATTTAACACTTCCCCTTCTAGGCTTAGTCCTAGCAGCAGCTGGAAAATCCGCCCAATTTGGTCTACACCCATGACTTCCAGCCGCCATAGAAGGTCCTACACCAGTCTCTGCCCTACTCCACTCAAGCACAATAGTCGTTGCAGGAATCTTCCTACTTATTCGCCTTCACCCCCTTATCCAAGATAATCAACTAGTCCTATCACTCTGCCTATGTTTAGGAGCATTAACCACACTCTTCACAGCTACCTGTGCACTAACCCAAAACGACATCAAAAAAATTATTGCCTTCTCTACATCTAGTCAACTAGGCCTTATAATGGTCACCATTGGTCTCAACCAACCCCAACTGGCCTTCCTACACATCTGTACACATGCTTTCTTTAAAGCAATACTATTTCTATGCTCAGGCTCTATTATCCACAGCCTTAATGACGAACAAGATATTCGAAAAATAGGAGGTATACATAAACTCCTCCCTTTTACCTCATCATCCCTCACAGTTGGTAGCTTAGCCCTTATTGGCATACCATTCTTATCAGGATTCTTCTCAAAAGATACTATTATTGAAGCAATAAACACATCACACCTAAACGCCTGAGCCCTAACCCTAACCCTATTAGCCACATCTTTCACCGCTATTTACAGCTTACGTTTAATATTCTTCTCACTTATAAAATATCCACGATTTCCATCCCTCCCCCCAATTAACGAAAATAACCCCCTACTTATCAACCCAATTAAGCGTCTCGCCTATGGAAGCATCCTAGCTGGTCTAATTATCACCTCCAATATACCACCTACAAAAACACAAATTATAACAATAAGTCCACTTCTAAAACTTTCCGCCCTTCTAGTAACCATTTTAGGTTTTATACTGGCCCTAGAACTAGCCAACTTAACCTCCACTCAATTTAAAATCCACCCTAATTTATCCACCCATAACTTCTCTAATATATTAGGCTTCTTCCCCCCAATTATCCACCGACTCCTGCCAAAACTCAACTTGTCCTGAGCCCAAACCATTTCAACCCAAATAATTGACCTCTCATGAAATGAAAAAATTGGCCCAAAAAGCCCAATTATCCAACAAACATCAATAATCAAACTATCCACCTCCCCCCAACAAGGTTTTATCAAAACATATATAATCTTATTCCTCCTAACTCTTGCCCTATCAACTATACTCACCCTATTCTTCTACTAAACCGTACGCAAAGTTCCCCAAGACATTCCCCGTGTTAACTCCAACACCACAAACAATGTCAAAAACAATATTCAACCCCCCAAAATTAACATTCCACCTCCCCAAGAATATAATAACGCTACCCCACTAAAATCACTACGAACTATACTTATTTCCATCGACTCTTCACCACTCATTCAACCCCCTCAACTTCAATCAACCACAAAATTTGCTCCCACCCAAAAAAGAATACCAAAATATCCAACCACATAAACTAAAACAGATCAATCCCCTCACGACTCAGGATAAGGCTCAGCAGCTAATGCTGCCGTATACGCAAACACAACTATTATTCCACCCAAGTAAATTAAAAACAAAACTAAAGATAAAAAGGAACTTCCAAACCCAACCAACAAACCACAACCCACCCCAGCAGAAACCACTAACCCTAGTGCAGCAAAATAAGGAGAAGGGTTTGATGCCACAGCTACCAAACCTAAAATAAAACTTACTATTAAAATCAACATTACATATGTCATTTATTCCTACTTAGACTTTAACTAAGACCTTTAATCTGAAAAACTATCGTTGTTATTCAACTACAAGAACCAACCTATAATGGCTACAAATATCCGCAAAACCCATCCTCTATTCAAAATCATTAATAACTCCCTAATTGACCTCCCAACTCCAACTAATATCTCTATCTGATGAAATTTCGGCTCTCTTCTAGGCTTATGTCTAATCATCCAAATTCTCACAGGCCTCTTCCTATCCATACACTACACTGCAGATGTCTCATCAGCATTCTCCTCAATCGCACATATCTGCCGAGACGTAAATTATGGTTGATTGATCCGCAACATCCACGCCAATGGTGCCTCCATATTCTTCATCTGCGTATATCTCCATATCGCCCGAGGATTCTACTACGGCTCTTATCTTAACAAAGAAACCTGAAATATTGGTGTCGTAATTCTTCTACTACTTATAATCACCGCCTTTGTAGGATATGTTCTCCCCTGAGGACAAATATCCTTTTGAGCAGCAACCGTCATCACCAACCTATTATCTGCCCTCCCCTATATTGGAGACATACTAGTCCAATGAATCTGAGGAGGTTTCTCAATTGATAACGCAACATTAACCCGATTCTTCACATTCCATTTCCTCTTTCCCTTTGTAATTGCAGCTCTAACTATAGTTCACCTTCTCTTCCTTCATGAAACAGGTTCAAACAACCCAACCGGACTCACTTCTAACATAGACAAAATCCCGTTCCATCCCTACTTCACATATAAAGATCTCGTGGGTTTCTTTATTCTCCTATTCCTACTCACTCTTCTAGCCCTCCTTACACCCAACCTCTTAAATGACACAGAAAATTTCATCCCAGCCAACCCCTTAATTACACCACCCCACATTAAACCAGAGTGGTACTTCCTATTCGCCTATGCTATTCTACGCTCTATCCCTAACAAACTAGGAGGCGTCCTCGCTCTTCTTTTCTCAATCCTAATCCTCCTGTTAGTCCCCATTCTTCACACTTCTAAACAACAAAGTCTCACCTTCCGCCCAATCACACAACTCTTATTCTGACTTTTAGTAATAAACATAATTATCCTAACATGAATTGGTGGTCAACCTGTAGAGCAACCATTCATCACCATTGGCCAAATCGCCTCAATCACCTACTTCTCTTTCTTCCTTATTTTCTTCCCAATCGCTGGTTGATGAGAAAACAAAATACTAAACCTTTAAACTATTGCCCTAGTAGCCCAGTAATTTAAGGCATCGGTCTTGTAAACCGAAGAGCAGAGGTGAGATTCCTCTCTAGAGCAAGACTATTTTCAGGAAAAAGGGGGCCAAACCCTTATCCTTGGCTCCCAAAGCCAAGATTTTTACTAAACTATTTCCTGAAAAAAGAACCTAAAACACCCGACTTATTTTTACGTTAAGTTGGTCAGGCCACATAATATGTATATAGTACATAAGTACATAATATGTATATCGTACATAAGCACATACTATGTTTAATCCGCATTCATCTACTTTCCCCTATTATCATTACATACTATGTTTAATCCGCATTCATCTACTTTCCCCTATTATCATTACATACTATGTTTAATCCGCATTCATCTACTTTCCTCTATTTCATTACCCGATTATTAAGAACCTCTTTGATTTACCTCTTGAATCTTAAACTTCCCCACGGTTTATAATTATCACATCCCAAAACATAAGAGTTACATCTCATCAAGTATAACAGGTTTTGTTTGTAACGATAACGATTCATTTTCAACTAATTATTAATCACCATTAATAGATATTCAACTATTTCCATAACTATTTAATTATTAATCATAACTTAATTTATATTCCCTTATAATTAAACATCCCGTCTTTGCATTATTCCTCTACCGTCCTATTAATAAGGTTAATTGTTTAGACTTAGTCAATATCATATCATGTTCTGTAATAGGAACCTATTACAGAACACTCCTTTCCTTAACAACCATCTCTTGGCATTCCACTAGTCCATAACATTATATTCTTAATCGGGCATAATATTTCCAAGAACTACAGTTGGTTTCGTAACCAGGCTATGGACCTTTCAAGCATCACTTTGTCTCACCTCCCGGACTTTACTTGCCGACTCCGCGTCTATAACACACAGTGACTGTCCCAGTGACATTAGGCACCCTCGTAAGGCATCTCACCCGTAACCACGGCTGGTTGGCACTTTATCTGGTCTAGTTCCCTTGTAAGGCATAATTACTCTTAACCGGCTCCTATTCCGCGTGGCGGTTTGGGTAAGTCTCCAGGATTGTTTGTTCACGTTCCGTGAACCGACAAGCAGGTACTTAAGCGGCTTACAGTATACAAAAAATCCCTACGACTTTGACCCAACCCTGCGCTCCATGACGGACCGGGGGAGAGACTATCTTCCCTTGTCCTATTTGGATTTTGGGGGGGGGAGCCCCTCCGGGGCTCGTTTAAGCATCCTCATCCATCGCGTCCGGCACTTTCTGATAGTTGGTAATAACCTCCACACCTAGTTTATTTATCAGCTACTATAATATGATTCGCGGACTACATGGTCAAGGACTACCTGAGAAGATCAAAGTCAAGCTATACAGTTAAATTATATAGATTATCCTTTCGAAGAATTTAACAATAATTTAAAAAAGACATATTAAATTTTTCATAAGAACCTAAACTTCGATAAAAGCGTAATAAAGTGGATTTCGATAAAATCAGAGCACGTCTAAAGTCGGTTTGGAGCGGGAGATAATTTGAAAAAATGATTAAAAAGTTTTTCAGAAAAACCCCCCCTCCCCCGTAGACGCACACCTGGATTTTCCTCGAAAAACCCCAAAAACGAGGGCCGAAGTGTACTTTTCATGTGTAAAACAGCAAAAAAAAATGACCTTATAAAAAAAACCTTTTTTTGATATTAACACTTATGGGACAAAAAAAATATTAAGCATGTATGCGGATAGAATATTTATAAAAAAAAATTGACAAAATGTTACCTTCTTCAGGACATTATTTTAACTTCACCTAGAAAACCATTACCTTTAGACCCTAATATACCTATTATATTTATATGATACATCAATAGTGTACACACACGATATGCATGACGTACATGTATAGTGTGCATAAGTGCTACATCACACACACCTATGCGGTGTACATGATGTAGCACAATATCACATATATATGCTATGTTCAACATATATATATATATATATATTATACCTCCATAATCTGGTATTATCCTAACCTCTCCACTGTAAGCC